ATACGACGTACAAAAAGTTCACGCCCCTCTTTATCTCTAAAGATAGGGTGTCCTAACCACCCAACAGCTATTCCATCCCCATTGTCCATTGAGCCCGCTCTAAACAATCCCCCTTTTGCCGGATTATTGCCAATGTAATCATAAAAGGCTAATTTTTCGGGAATTTTAGACCAAGCTTCTGATAAACTTTGATTTTCAGCTAGTCCAGCACCAACTCTTCGATATATTTCTTGCTGGAAGTATCCCTGATCCCATTGATAACGAGTGGGACCGAATAATTCAATCGGAGTAGTTGCTGAACCATACCACATAGTTCCAGCAACAACAAAAGCTGCAAAAAAGACAGCAGCGATACTACTGGAAAGGACGGTTTCAATATTTCCCATACGCAATCCTTTGTACAGACGTTGGGGTGGACGGACACTAAGATGGAAAAGGCCCGCTAATATGCCCAATGTACCTGCTGCAATATGATGAGAGGCTATTCCCCCTGGAACAAAAGGATCAAAACCTTCCACGCCCCATGCGGGATTTACGGATTGTACCCTTCCGGTTAGTCCATAAGGATCGGACACCCATATTCCAGGACCATACAATCCTGTTACATGAAATGCGCCAAAACCAAAACAAGCCACCCCTGAAAGAAATAAATGAATTCCAAAAATTTTTGGCAAATCCAAAGAAGGTTTTCCTGTACGTTCATCACAAAAGATTTCTAGATCCCAATATACCCAATGCCAGATAGCCGCCAAAAAGCACAAGCCAGAAAACACAATATGTGCCCCGGCCACACCTTCGTAACTCCAAATACCTGGATTCGTTATAGTCCCTCCTGTGATACTCCAACCGCCCCATGAATTGGTTATTCCTAAACGAGTCATGAAGGGTATAACAAACATACCTTGTCTCCACATTGGGTCAAGAACAGGGTCAGAGGGATCAAAAACGGCTAATTCATATAGAGCCATCGAACCGGCCCAACCAGCAACCAGAGCTGTATGCATTATATGGACAGAAAGCAAACGGCCGGGATCATTTAATACGACGGTATGAACACGATACCAAGGCAAACCCATGAAAATACCTCTTATATCAACAAAAAATAGACACTATGTTACTTTATTGCACTGTAAAAAACTATACTATGGACCCTCTCTTTTTAGTGGATTATCTCGGGTAAAGGATTAATATTTGTTCTAGTTTTTTAGTAATAATGGAAGAATTCTATTCGTAGGAACAAAAGAAGCAGATCTATTCTATACCCGATAAGTAACAATACGCAATGGTGGAGGGGGAGGGGGGTTGACCGTATTTTATATGAGTGTTTATATCTTTCTATCAATGAATGCGGACATATTTGTTCATCACTCAAAGGACCTATTCGTAAGAATTTTCCTTTAGTCACTTGGTCCTTCTTTTGTATTTAGGATTTTTTTTTTACGAATTTATTCAATCTATAAATCAAATATGATTATGATAAAGACCAATCATTATTAAGACAATAAACCCATTGTTACGTTTCCGCATCAAAGCGAGATAAACTACTTAATTAAATTCTTTTTTCATTTAATGCCTATTGGTGTTCCAAGAGTACCCTTTCGAAATCCTGGAGAGCGCAGTCAATCTTGGGTTGACATATAGTGCGACTTGTCAGATATATTGGGTCATATGGGATTTCCCCGTTCTCTCCCCCGATCGAGATATCCTCTCTTTCACCCCAAAAAAGATTGATTGAATCAGCAAAATTTTGGAGCGTGAAGTGTAATTAGATCTATTTTTTGGGGAGGTATCCAGATTAATATTATCAATTTACAATAATTTATGGTTGGCTTGGTTGGACCAATAAACTGAAGCATCCAGGCTCTGTTTAGAAAAAAACCCAATTGATAATATATCTACAATTACAACTTCTATCATATATTTGTATTTGCTGGAAAACATGAAATAAATTGAAGAAAAAAAAAAAAGAAGTTGTAGCAAAAAGACGTGGTATTGGAGTATTTGTGCTATATGTGCAAATACAAATCGGGTAGATCTTTACTCGGAGTAGAACAGAAACCTAAAAAAATGGAAGAAGCCCATTCAGAAACAAGAAAATTACATCGCGGTTTGGATTAGATCTCGATGAAAACAATACATCAATGAGAAGTTAGTTCAATAAGTGTTTAGTATATTCTTTTTTTAATATAGATTAATATAGATAAACGGGTCAAAAGTAGTCTTTCTTGAAAAATGGAAGAAAAAGACCTTTCGTTAGAAGTTCGAAAAAGTCTGCTATGAAAAAAGAAAGAGGGTTGAAATCTACACATTGATTATTTTTCGCGATTTTTGGTGAACCGTATGCATCAAAAGGTGCATGTACGGCTCCTAAGGGATAAAATTTTATCCTAATCAACCGACTTTATCGAGAAAGACTAGTTTTTTTAGGCCAAGGGGTTGATAGTGATATAGCGAATCAACTTATTGCCGTTATTATATATCTCAGTTCGGAAAGTGAGACCAAGGATTTGTTTTTGTTTATAAATTCTCCGGGTGGATGGTTAATACCCGGACTGGGTATTTATGATACTATGCAATTTGTGAAACCAGATATAGCGACAGTATGCCTGGGATTAGCCGCTTCACTGGGATCTTTTCTTCTGGTAGCAGGAGCAATTACCAAACGTCTAGCATTCCCTCACGCTTGGCGCCAATGAGTCTTTTATTTGAGAAAAAAAGAAGACTATGCCTTCGCCATATGAATATTAAGTAATAATAGCATGGCACTTCGAATTCGATATGCGAAATTTTTTCAAAACCATTCGATTATGTATCGAAAGAGTAGTATGAGAAAACGGGTATTTCCGATTTTATCTGATCTATCAGGAGCCTATTTCAGCGTCACAAACTTTTTTTTTGTTTTCACACCGGAAAACTTTTAATAATATTTATGTTATGAAAGAATATGAAAAAAAAAACAAGATTTTTTACTTATATAACTTAGAAAAAAAAAAAAAGAAACTTTGGGATTGCTGAATAAGAGACGAAATAATAAAGCAACGGAACCATCATAGTATTTTTTAACTACTCCAAAACAAAAAAAGGAAGGGTGGTTATTGGATCATTTATCGATCTAGGTCTGATAGACCCTCGATATTTTCTATTTCTTTGATAGAAGGTAAAAACCAATTCCATAGTAGAGCCGTATGCAATACGCAAAAGATGCCTGTACGGTTGTTCAATTCTATCTTTGTTTTTTCTTATTCTTTAACTCTCGCCTTATCGTGCGAGATGGAGGAACATTTATTATGTTATATTGTCAGGGTAATGATCCATCAACCCGCAAGTGGTTATTATCAGACACAAACGGCAGAATTTATCCTGGAAGCGGAAGAATTACTGAACGTGCGCGAAGCTGTCACAAGGGTTTATGCACAAAGAACGGGCCAACCTATGTGGGTTGTATCCGAAGACTTGGAAAGGGATGTTTTTATGTCAGCAGAAGAAGCCCAAGCTCATGGACTTGTTGATCGTATAATAAGGATTCAATAAAAAATTAGCAGAGATTCTGCGCAAATACACAATTTGAGATTTTATCTTCTTACCGGAATCTATTAATATTAATCTATTAATATAAAATAAATATAAGTAATTCAGAATCATCGGGTTAGGATTGATCTAAACCAGCTCATTATGTATACGATTCAACATGCCAACTATTAAACAACTTATTAGAAACACAAGACAGCCAATCAGAAATGTCATGAAATCCCCCGCCCTTCGGGGATGCCCTCAGCGCCGAGGAACATGTACTAGGGTGTATGTGCGACTCGTTCCGATCATGGACTAAGACAAAAGAGAGGAAACAAATTATTCCAGTATCAGTGATCGGTTAAGATAGAATGGAAGAACTCCATTCACTATCTTAAAAAAATGTATTAATAATAATATAGATCCCTCTATTGTGTATCAAATTTATGGTTTTCGTTGGTGCAAATCCAATCACCTCAATTTGCAATTTCAGATGAGAAAGACTTCCCCATTGGTAGCAAATGCTTATCCATTAAGCAGGGGAAATCCTATTTCAAAATTAAAAGAAAGATTATGCCCTTATTCTTGCAAGAACGGACTAACAGGGTCAGCTACCCAGCTAATCTTCATACTTAAATACCGTTACTGTATAGTTAGATTTCGTTGTGAAAGACCTATTACTAGCTATTTCATAGGTAGAGCCAAAGAGTGTGAACTGTACAAGTTAACAATAGCATTGATTAAATGGGAGAAGGGGCTCCGGTGTATAGAGAGGACCTCACCGTTTAAGAAGTAACCATAGAAACGATGGAATCCACTATTTCTTTATCCATTTCTATTTAATTGAATATGTTTTTTTGATACCTAGTATCAATACAATTTCTTATTTCAAGGTTAAATGCTTAGAAATAAAAAGAAAAAAATCGTGGTTGGGAAGGTTATAGTAGCAAAAGCCATTGGAATTTTTTATTTTATACATTGGAAGAATCCGTTTTTATTATTAATAGACTAGTAAAGGAAAAAGAATAACTGAAAGAAAAGAAATCAAATCAAATAGTTATTCATCAAAGTTTCATTTATTCAATGACCAGAATTAAACGAGGATATATAGCTCGAAAACGTAGGACAAAAATTCGTTTATTTACATCAAGCTTTCGAGGGGCTCATTCAAGACTTACTCGAACTATTACGCAACAGAAAATAAAAGCTTTGGTTTCGGCTCATCGGGATAGAGGTAGGAAAAAAAGAGATTTTCGTCGTTTGTGGATCAGTCGAATAAATGCAGTAATTCGTGAGAATCCAAATAAGGTATACTATAGTTATAGTAATCTAATGTATAATCTGTACAAGAAGCAGTTGCTTCTTAATCGTAAAATACTTGCACAAATAGCTATATTAAATAAGAATTGTCTTTATATGATTTTCAATGAGATCATAAAATAAAAATTCCCCGGAGACTAAACTCCGGGAAGGTAGAGTAGAGATTTGTATGATAAAATAGAATCATATGATAAAGTCGTCAAAATGAACAACCACGTTCAATAAAAAAAGATTTATTCTTCTTCACCGATTCTCTTTTTTCTTACAACACGATAATCAAAATTGGATTGTCGTAGTTTTCGAACAAAACATCAATCCACATTTGATTTGCGTTTAGATTAGAATTTTAATTCAATTGAAGAGTAACCCTATTTTTTTTTTGTTTTAAGACCAGTAGTTCTAGCGGCCGACTCGCTTTTTTCAAATTGTTTTTCATTATTAAGAAAAGGTAACGAAGATAAAATACGAGCTTGTTTTATAGCAATCGTAATTAATCGTTGTTGTTTTAAAGTCAATCTATTCACCCGTCTAGATAATATTTTTCCTTGTTCACTAATAAATCGACTAATTAAACTCATGTTTTTATAATCAATTCGATCCCCCGATTGGATCGGGGGCAAACGCCTACGAAAAGATCGCTTGGATTTAAGAAAGAGTCGCTTAGATTTATCCATGATTTGTTTATTCCTTATCCCGAAAATCCTATTTCTTACAAAATAGGATTTGTTTTGTTTCTATTTTTTATTCTTATTCAATTCTATTTTGAAATATTTTAATCTATGTTATATATACAATTTCTAATATAATAATCTAATTTATAACAATATATCATTTTTCATGTTCCTTGGGGAGGTGACACACAAGCGATCCATTTTCTCTATTTCTTTATCTCCCCGTGAATCGTATGTTTGCAACAACAGGGACAGAATTTTCTCAATTCCAATCGACTAGGCGTATTGTGTCGATTCTTTTGAGTAATATATCTGGAAATACCCGTTAATTTCTTATTAACACTGTTTCGAACACAACTGGTACATTCCAAAATAACCCTTATTCGGATATCTTTACCCTTGGCCATGAACCTCCTTTGGGTTTTTGATTCACTTAACTCTTCTATTTTACGATTCGAAGCGAAGAAGAAGAAAGGAACAAAAAAAATAATAAAAGTTGCTAACTCGAAATCAAATTATGAAGGATCTCGTTGCAATCAATATAATATAGTAATAATTAAGTAATACAATGATTTCTAATTATATTTAGAATCACAGTACAGTATTTCAGTTTTCATTTAACTATCCTGTATGATATTGTTGCCCGTCCTAGCCATTCCATTTCTGGTCTCACCCGATTATTTAATAGAAATGGAATTGATTATTAATTAAATTCAATTGAAGCCTGGACCGAATTCCGAGTTTCACTGAGGCCGAATCCGACTTTCTTCTTTCTCTTTTCTAACTTATTCGAATAAAAAAAAAAGAAGGAGAAGGGGAGATTAATCACAGATATTTGATTGTATCTCTAATCTTCTTCACCCCTTCCCGTGTCAATAACTAGAATGAAAAAAAAGGGAATATCAATGCATCCGGGAATAAACGATTGATCTCTATCAATAGACCTGCTAAAGCCCCGAACCATAGAGTACTTACCACTGGTGCCACGGAGAGATATGTTTTTAGATCTCGCATTTAAAATCCTCCTTCTTTATTCTTAATTCTTTATTGTAATTTGTAATACATAATTACATATAGAATATGATCAGATGGTTATTTAGTTAATAACCACTTGTATTTTTACGCGGAATTCCTAATTCAAATTGAAATGGACAATGATTCATTAGATATTCTTTTTTTATTTTTAACAAAAAAAAAAGAGGTCCATTTCCGCTCTGCCCGAGCATTCCCTAAAAATATTCATTTGTTAGGGGATTTCATATGTATATAAGTCTTTTATTATTATTATAATGAATATTCTAATTCTATGTTTATGTTATACGATATGAAACTAAAAAGAAAAAATCACAGAATAATTTATATATATCAACAGAGAAAATCAAGATGTGGAAAACAAGACAAAGATTCTTTACAATGACACTGTAAACCAATTGAAAGGGATGTAGCGCAGCTTGGTAGCGCGTTTGTTTTGGGTACAAAATGTCACGGGTTCAAATCCTGTCATCCCTATCCCTAACTATTACTTATCTTATGAGCAGTAACAAGGGATCAATTGAGACTGATTAAAATTGGACATACATACTCAATAGAAATAGATATATTCTATCAATATATATTATGCAATATATATATTATGAGAGTTCTATATATACCTATTTCTATATATATAAAGATTATGATAGTATATGTATGCAAGATGAATTGGGGTCACAAAAAAATATTTATGAAAATAAAGCGCTCTTAGTTCAGTTCGGTAGAACGCGGGTCTCCAAAACCCGATGTCGTAGGTTCAAATCCTACAGAGCGTGATTCCATTCTTGTTAGATCGAGAATGACACTGAAATAATGGAACAGCTGTTTAAAGTCTGAATTTTACCTCCTGTCTGTGGATTAGGATTAAAACAAAGAAATAGGAGGTGAATAAACAAAAAAGATGTTAATTAATCAAAAGTCCAACTGATCACCACGTCGGTATTGTAAATATGCAGTTACGAATAAT